TGTTATTATTCATGGTTAATAAAGGTAATAAGTGAAATTTTGTTTTAATCCACTTTTGCTCTTCTCTCCCCCATAAAGATATTGAATAAACAGAACTTCGTTTTTTATCACTGTAAGTTTGAAAATAAACATTTAAATGTCCCTCAAAAGTAAGTAAATAGATCCGAAACATATAAAATGCAGTTAATCCCGCTGTGGAAAAAGCTATTATTGCAAAAATTGGTGAATACAACCAACTATCATTAAGAATTTCATCTTTGGACCAAAAACATCCAAGAGGTGGAATACCACAAAGAGAAAGTGTACCTAATAAAAAAGATGTTTTTGTAATTGGTACATGTTTTTTTAAACCCCCCATAAGAATCATATTCTGACTTTTATCTGGAGAATAGCCAACAATAGTTTCCATTGAATGAATAATAGATCCAGATCCTAAAAACAACAATGCTTTGGAATAAGCATGAGTAATCAAATGAAACAAAGCAGCCCGATAAGAACCCATACCTAGAGCCAACATCATATAACCCAATTGAGACATTGTAGAATAAGCTAAACCCCTCTTAATATCCTTTTGAGCAAGAGCTAAAGTGGTCCCTAAAAATAATGTTATTATACCTATCAAAGCTATTAGATTCATTATATAAGGTATAACTATGAAAAGCGGAAGAAGCCGAGCTCCAAGAAAAATTCCAGCCGCTACCATAGTAGCAGCATGTATAAGAGCTGAAATAGGGGTAGGCCCTTCCATAGCATCGGGTAACCATACATGAAGGGGAAATTGGGCAGATTTAGCAATTGCACCAGCAAATAATAGAAAAGCACACAAAGTAGCAAATAAATGATTAACCTCATTATTAGAAACCAAGTTATTGAATATTTCAAACAAACCCCGAAATTCCAAACTGCCCGTTATCCAATAAAAACCTAAAATTCCTAATAATAAACCAAAATCTCCGACACGATTAGTTACAAAAGCTTTTTGACAAGCATTTGCTGCAGTAGGTCGTGTGAACCAAAAACCTATTAATAGATAAGAACACATTCCAACTAATTCCCAAAAAAAATAAATTTGTATTAGATTAGAACTAGTAACTAATCCTACCATTGAAGTAATGAATAAACTAATATAAGCAAAAAATCGCAAATATCCCTGATCATAAGACATATAATTGTCACTATAAATAAGAACCAAAACTCCAACAGTAGTAATTAATATTAACATAATAGAAGTAAGTGGGTCAACCAAATAGCCAAATTCTAAAGAAAAGTCATTATTTATAGTCCAAGACCATATAGATAGATAGATAGAAGGTTTATTTATTTGTTGAATAACTAGATAAGTTGAAAAAAGCATAACTATACTTAACAATAAAACACTTGGAAAAACCCACATACGGCGAAGATCTTTTGTTGCCGTTGGAAAAAGTAAAAGTCCTACTCCTATTAATATCGGAACTGGAAGTGAGATTAAAGCTATAATCCATGAATATTGATATATATATTCCATAAAAATAAATTAAAAAAAGTCTTTTTATTTTTATCTTAATTAATTGTTTCTGATTTACCGGTTCTTATTTCTTTTGAAATGATAAGGGGTCAGTTAATAAAATAAAAACTTAAAATAGACAAAATAAAATCTAGAATCTTATAATTATTCTGAATCTTTTTCAACTATTTTAAATATTTCAAATAAAGAAGTTAAAATTTGTCAAATGATATGAACAAATTAATATTGAAAACGATGAAAAAAAGTACTATATAGTAATATTGATATTAAATATTAATATTCAATTATTATATTATTATTAAGTCAAATTTGATGAATATCCAAAAAATGAAAATGGATATTTCCATTTTCATTATTATTTCGTATTACACTAATTTATATATTGATAAAGCAAAGATAAATAATTATACCAAAACCAGTATTTGATCTGAATCAGAAAAAAAAAACTAACTTATCCCCAATAAAGTTATTTCTTTTGGGGTTATTCTGAAAATTTATTTTGGAACTAATTGATTGTCTTTTATTGTAATATAATTTTAATATTAGACTTTTATTTTTTTAAAAAAGGCTCTGATCTCCAAACTCTGACATCCAAAATTTAACTTTAACATAAAATTAATAAGGAGGAATTACTAAGATATCTTTTAGAAAATTATTTATCTTGGCGTTTTTAGTTTTTACGAGATAACAGATTAAGTACTAGTCTCTTGCACATTTTAAAATTAAAATTATATATACTCTTGCTCTTTTTGGGAGCTTGACCAATTAAATTAATAATTCATAGAAAAGAAAAAAAATAGTAATTTTTTTACTTAGATTTAATATTTTTTTATTTTTTTATATTAATTTAATACAAGGGGTTGGTTTAGTAAAACTTTGGATCTTTTTTATTATGTATTTTTGCCCTTTTTATTACCTATAAATCAATGTAGGACGACAAAAAGAAACTAGACAGAGATATAAAATAGAGATATAAAGAAAGGTATAATCTTTTTGTTTGTATTTTTTGTTTTTATTTGATTATCATATCAACGTTAATCTATTAGATTTATATGGCATAGCAAATTTCAATTTTATAGATATGGGTTTGACTGAGGATATAAGAGGACCAATAAACTAAATATGAATTATTCGATATTGTCGGGAATAGAAAAAAGAAAAATCTTTTTTATTTTATTATTTTTTTTGTTCCCCGTACTTTTTTTATTTATTTAATTACGCGATTTTTCTATATTCATATTTTTATGAAGGGAGTACAATCTAGAAAATAAATAGATAGCTAGATAATTAATAAGAAAAAAAAACAATTGGTTTTGAACAATAGATGTCTTTGACATCCAACTATAGGGATTAAAAACTTATTATAATTTTTAATGGCAGTTCCGAAAAAACGTACTTCTATCTCAAAAAAGCGGATTCGTAAAAATATTTGGAAAAAGAAAGGATATTGGGCAGCATTGAAAGCTTTTTCGTTAGGTAAATCTCTTTCTACAAGGAATTCAAAAAGTTTTTTTTATGCAACAAATAAATAATCAAAGATTGGAATAATCTGAGTTGTTCTGACTCGAAAAGCAGTCAGTCTTATTTGTTTATAATTGGAAATTTTTATAATTTTTTATAAGTTAAAAAAAAAAAAAAAATTTATAAAAATTTGTATTATATTCTTAAGTAAATTCTTAAGTAATTATAGTACTACATTTTAGAATTTTAGAATGAAAATTAATATTTTAGACTTTAAAATAAAATACAAATACTTAATTTATATAAAATAAAATATTAATTTTAAATAATACTCAAAAGATTATAAAAACTATAAATTATATTAACTTAATAATTATATTTTATAATTCTATTATAAATTATATAATTATATATTATAAATTTATGTATTCTATTATCTATTAATATATATAAATATATAGAATAAAAAATATCTAAATAGAAATAAAAGGAAAAATGGATATTCTCTAATGTTTTGTTTTGACCGAATCAATAGCAATAGTAAATTGAAGTGGTTTCGCTTTTATAATAAAAAAGGATTCTTGTGTCTACTAAATTTAAATAATTTAAATATAAATTATAATACTATACTCTTTTGTTTGAAAAAAGAATAAACGCAAGCACAGGATTAACGTTTCTTTTGAATATGCTTTATTGTTTTTAGGGTGGGGAAAATAAGAATCCCCATCCATCGATTCAAGAATAAAAGATTTTTCTCTTTTATTATTTTATACCATAAAATAATAACTATAGTATTTAGTATATCTAATATACTTAATTTATACTTAATTAAACTAATTATAGAAGAATATATATATATAATTTGTAGTCAAAATTAATTAATTAAGTTTAAAATGTGTTTTAAAATTCTCTAAACCTTTTCTTTTTTTCTATAAATTATTATTACTATATATCCCTAATTTTTAATTTAAGCAAATTCAATTAAGAAAAACCCTTTTTTAAGTGATTATACTAAAAATACGATTATATAAAAAATACACCAATTTTAGACCCTATGTTTCCACTGAAAGATCAATCAACAAATATATATTTCTATAATTAATATAGAAATATATACTTAAGTAATATACATAAATTGATTTATAAAATAATAAAATAAAATGATTTTTTTTTTTAAGTACGCTACAATTATGATATGAAATACGATATACTTATGATAGAAGTTGAAATTTTTTATTACATAATATACCTAGCCTGGCCCAAAACCTACCAATATTTTGTTTGCTAAATCTTAAGACAAATTCTCTACACAATTAAAACCAACACTGACATTTAATACAAAGCTATGCAACGAGTTATAATCCCCTGCATATATTAACAAAATCGTGATACATAAAAATCCTATTTTTATGTCATCGAAAAAATGCATTTTTTAAGATTCATAAAATAAATCAGTAAGAAATGAATTATTAAAAAACTAAGTCAAAAGAAAATGCAAGTCATAAAGAACGTTTTGAGTTCAATCTATAGATTGAGGTGAGGTTATAACTATCCAGTTACACCAGTTAGATTTTATTCGAGCATAAAAAAATAAAAATAAAGTATTTTAAAATCCCAGTAGTTAAGTTAAATAAAACGAACATTCTAACACTATAACTAAAAAATAGACCAATAAAAATACGGATTATTATTAAAATCGTTACGTTAAAATTCTAATTTTAAAAAAAGTTTTTATTCAACAATTTTTATTTTAATCTTTCCTAAATTCTTTCCTAAATATATATAATATATATTGAATTGACTACTTCAATCTCGACGATTGAATAAAAATAGGTTATTATAATTTAGAACAAGCCGCTATGGTGAAATCGGTAGACACGCTGCTCTTAGGAAGCAGTGCTAGAGCATCTCGGTTCGAGTCCGAGTGGCGGCATGACATATTCTAAAAGAATAAGTCCTATATGGAATTCAATTCCCAATTTTAATTCCTATCCTAAAAATTGGGAATTGAGGAACTTTCCTTTATTTTAATTTAAAATTGTTTATGATATTTTCAACTTTAGAGCATATATTAACTCATATATCCTTTTCGGTCGTTTCAATTGTAATTACAATTCATTTGATAACCTTATTAGTCGATGAAATCGTAGGACTATATGATTCGTCAGAAAAGGGGATGATGACTACTTTTTTCTGTATAACAGGATTATTAATTACTCGTTGGATTTATTTAGGATATTTACCATTAAGTAATTTATATGAATCATTAATCTTTCTTTCATGGAGTTTCTCCATTATTCATATGGTTCCGTATTTTAAAAAGTATAAAAACTATTTAAATTTAAACGCAATAACCACGCCAAGTGCTATTTTTACCCAAGGTTTTGCTACTTCGGGCCTTTTAACTGAAATGCATCAATCCGAAATATTAGTACCAGCTCTCCAATCCCATTGGTTAATGATGCACGTAAGTATGATGGTATTGGGCTATGCAGCTCTTTTATGCGGATCGTTATTATCACTAGCTCTTCTAGTCATTACATTTCGAAAATTCCTAAGGATTTTTAGTAAAATCAATAATCTCGTAAATGAGTCGTTTTCCCTGGGCGAGATTCAATACGTGAGAGAAAAAAATAATCTTTTACCAAACACTTTTTTTCTTTCTTCTAGGAATTATTACAGGTTTCAATTGATTCAACAATTGGATCTTTGGAGTTATCGTATTATTAGTCTAGGGTTTATCTTTTTAACCATAGGTATTCTTTCGGGAGCAGTATGGGCTAATGAAGCATGGGGATCATATTGGAATTGGGATCCGAAGGAAACTTGGGCATTTATTACGTGGACCCTATTTTCGATTTATTTACATACTCGAACAAATAAAAATATTGAAAGTGTAAATTCCGCAATTGTAGCCTCGATGGGCTTTTTTATAATTTGGATATGCTATTTTGGGGTTAATTTATTAGGAATAGGGTTGCATAGTTATGGTTCATTTACATTAACATCTAATTGAATTAAAGATAAAGAAAGGACTTGATAAATAGAAAATAAACATAAGACAGCATAAGTGTATAAAAAGACAGCATAAGTGTATAAAATAAAACTTCGTGTAATCCAGGGAGAACCCTTTGAATCAAATCAAAGGGTTCTCCCTGGATTACATACCTGGTTATAATAAACTTCCAATTTATTTTACTCAAACTTAGGAGAAGAAAAAGGACTTATTTTTAAGTGTCGAACAAACACTTTTTAAAATCATATGATTGATTTATGTTTGCTTTTTTGGTTTACTCACAAAAATGATGGATAAAAAGAATTAGATAGAAGAGCTTCGACTTTGTCAACTGATAATGAGAAAACGAAATCTGGATAAATACCAATAGCTATTACGGGTAAAAGAATAGAGATCGAAACAAAAAATTCTCGCGGCCCAGAATCGACAAAATAAGAGTTTGTCGCAGTAAAAAGCTTGTATCCATAGAACATCTGTCGTAACATAGATAATGAATAAATAGGAGTTAATATCATTCCAATTGCCATTACAAAAGTAATTAGTATTTTTGTCATTAAAAGATATTTTTGGCTAGTAAGTATTCCAAAAAATACTATTAATTCTGCAACAAAACCGCTCATGCCCGGTAATGCAAGAGAAGCCATTGATAAGATACTGAAAGTCGTAAATATTTTTGGAATTGTGATAGCCATTCCACCCATTTCATCGAGATAAGCAAGACGTATTCTATCATAACTCGTTCCTGCCAAGAAAAAAAGCGCCGCGCCAATAAATCCATGAGAGATTATTTGTAAAATGGCTCCATTAAGTCCTGTATCGTTTATAGAACCAAGTCCTATAATTATGAAACCCATATGAGATACAGAGGAATAAGCTATTCTTTTTTTTAAATTACGTTGACCAGGAGATGTTGAAGCTGCATAGATTATTTGAATTGTGCCGACTATCATCAACCAAGGAGAAAATATAGAATGTGCGTGAGGTAATAATTCCATATTGATCCGAATCAATCCATACGCTCCCATTTTTAATAAAATTCCAGCTAGAAGCATACAAGTACTGTAATGTGCCTCTCCATGAGTGTCTGGTAACCAGGTATGTAAGGGTATAATCGGCGATTTGACAGCAAAAGCAATAAAAAATCCAATATAGAATAGCATTTCGAGTGCTACAGGATACGATTGATTAGCTGATGTTTCAAAATTTAATGTTGGTTCATTAGAACCAGATAAACAAATACCTAGAATTCCCATTAATAAAAAGGCGGAACTTCCTGCAGTATACAAAATAAATTTTGTAGCTGAATACAAACGTTTCTTTCCTCCCCACATGGCTAGAAGTAGATAAACTGGAATTAATTCTAATTCCCACATGATGAAAAAAAGTAAAAGGTCTTGAGAAGAAAATGGTCCTATTTGACCGCTATACATTGCTAACATCAGGAAATGGAATACTCGGGATTCTCGAGTAATTGGCCGAGCCGCTAAAGTAGCTAAAGTAGTGATAAACCCCGTCAGCAAAATAGGTCCTATCGAAATTCCATCTATTCCCAATCTCCAGGAAAAATCCAAAAAATCGATCCATTTATAATCCTCTGTCAGTTGGATTAATGGATCGTCCAATTGGAAATGATAACCGAATGCATAGGTTGTTAGAAGGAGTTCGATTATACATATACAAAGAGTATACCACCTAATTACCTTATTTCCTCTATGAGGAAGAAAGAAAATTAGGGAACCTGCAAATATTGGCAAAACTACAATTATCGTTAACCAAGGAAAATAATTCGTGGTAAAAACAAGATACACTTGGACCAGAAAAACCCGTGCTCAATATATAATATATTGAGCACGGGTTTTTGTCGGTAAAGGCAAAAAAAATAAAATTGTAGTCGTATTCAAGTAGGTTTTTGGAAAGTATCAATAAGCTAGACCCATACTTCGAGTTGTTTCATGCCACAAATAAACTCGAACACTCAAGAAATCCGTTGGACAGGCAGATTCACATCTTTTACAACCCACACAGTCCTCTGTTCTTGGAGCAGAAGCTATTTGTTTAGCTTTACACCCATCCCAAGGTATCATTTCTAATACATCTGTGGGGCAAGCTCGGACACATTGAGTACACCCTATACACGTAGCATAAATCTTTACTGAATGTGACATTGGATCTATAATCTTTTTTTTCTTTTTTAATAATAAATTTTCGATCTAGTAAACTTGTATGTAAATGAATCATATATTTAGATACCAGATGAATCAATGATTTATATTTGCCAGAATTTTTATAATCAATCTACTTCCGGCTCGACTCATGGGAGAGAACTAAGATACTTTGATTTCTTATATTTTCGCAAACATGATCATACATTATGTATAATACATACTAAATTCGAATTTATGAATATTCTAATTTGTATGGTTAATACTACTTATCATTCATATTACTACTGATCATTCATACTACTTAGTTCAACAAATTCGATTGATTGATACGAGTTGATTTTCTGTTACGATAAATTGACGAAACAATAGCTGGTCCAATGGCTGCTTCAGCGGCTGCAATGGCTATAACAAAAATGGAGAAAATATTTCCTTTTAATTGGCGACTATCAACAAAATCAGAAAATGTTACGAAATTTATATTAACCGCGTTCAGTATAAGTTCAAGACACATAAGAGCTCTAACCATATTTCGGCTGGTGATCAATCCATAGATACCGATAAAAAATAAGTAGGCACTCAAAACAAGTACATGTTCGAGCATCATTGACCAACTCCTTATCAATTTCGATTCATTTCAATATAATATGAACAATAATAGAAAAGATTCAATTGACTATAATATAAAAAAAGTACGGAAGAAAGAAATATATTGGTAATAGATCGAATAAAAGAATTTTTATTTTATATTTTAAACATAAACAATTTTAAATTCTAATTGAAGGTAAATAATTGTGATAACACAGAATGGAGTTTATTTTGGATTGCTGTTAACAATTTTATAGATTTATTATTGGCGCGCCACGGTAATTGCACCTATCAAAGCCGCTAAAAGAATTATCGAGATGAATTCAAATGGAAGAAAAAAATCCGTTGATAAATGAATTCCAATTTGTTGACTATTACTTATCAAATCGTGTTCTATAATCTGGTTTAATCTTGTAGTCCAAATAATCCCGTACCATGATATATCCGTAATAGTAGTTATTAGTAAACCAAAAATACTTGTACAAATCAGCAAAGTAAACCCATTCCCAACGGTCCAAAGATTAAAATCTTTGTAATATTCTGAACCATTCATGAACATCACAGCAAATATGATTAAAACATTTATAGCTCCCACGTAAATAAGGAGTTGTGCGGCGGCTACAAAATATGAATTTGATAGAATATATAATAAAGATATAGAAACAAGAACTAATCCCAGCGAAAAGGCAGAATAAATTGGGTTGTTAAGTAATACTACTCCTATACCTCCTAAGATAAGACCTAATCCCAGAAAGACTAAAAGAAAATCATGTATTGGTCCAGGCAAATCCATTATATGTAAAATAAGAGGTAAATAAATCGAAATGTTTTTCATGACCTTATTGAGACCAGACCAGAAAAAATTGTTGATGATTCATAAGAAATTTCTAATTGAATTAAATCCTAAGGGGTGTGAATTAATGTGGGGTACAGTTATTGGACTAATTTCATGTTTTATATGAATAGAGTCTGAATAGAGTAGTTCGAATACGAAACTATACATTTCGAAATAATGTCAGATATAGTAATTAATGATAATGAATTTTCAATCCAAATTACGACGTACTTCTTACTAACCAATCAATAGTTGAGGTTTGTAGTTATTGAGACCAAACAAAAGGAAAAAACTCATTTATTTAATGACCCCTAGTAATTCAAGATCTTTTTTTCATCAAGGATTTATTTATTTTTTTATTTGAGGAGAATTCAAAATTGTTCGAATTGTATAATCGTCAATTACTGACATTGGTAAACGACCTAGGGCAATTTGATTATAATTCAATTCGTGACGATCATAAGTAGAAAGTTCATATTCTTCAGTCATTGATAAACAATTTGTTGGACAATACTCAACACAGTTACCACAAAATATACAGATTCCGAAATCAATACTGTAATTAAGTAATCGTTTCTTGCGAATATCAGTTTCCAATTTCCAATCAATGACGGGCAGATCTATAGGGCAGACACGAACACATACTTCACAAGCAATACATTTATCAAATTCAAAATGGATTCGACCGCGGAAACGCTCCGTGGCGATTACCTTTTCATAAGGATATTGAATAGTTATGGGTAAACGATTTACGTGGGATAAGGTAATCATGAAACTCTGACCTATGTACCTTGCAGCTCGTACTGTTTGTTGACCATAATTCATGAACCCGGTTATCATAGGGAACATATTGTGAATATATTATGAATAATTTTATGTTTGTTTATTTCTCTTGTTTGATCCAAGTTGAGAATATAGGATATCATCTTCTTTTACAGTGAAAAGAGTTGGGAAGAAGTTGTTAATAATAGATTACCGAGAGAAATAGGTAAAAGAAATTTCCATCCAAGATTCAATAGCTGGTCCATTCTTAGCCTAGGTAAAGTCCATCTTGTTGTGATAGGAATGAACAAGAACAAATAAGTTTTAGCTAATGTAATAAACATACTAATTGTCGGTTCAAAAACACCATATGTTTTATTTATTTCAAAAAAATCAAAAACAAATATGTACGGAATAGAGATATTCCAACCGCCCAAGTAAAGAACTGTTACAAATAATGAAGAAACTAATAGGTTTAGATAGGAAGCAACGTAAAATAAACCAAATTTGATACCCGAGTATTCGGTTTGATAACCTGCTACTAATTCTTCTTCTGCTTCTGGTAAATCAAAAGGTAATCTTTCACATTCTGCTAGGGAAGAAATTAGAAAAATAATAAACCCTATAGGTTGACGCCACAAATTCCATCCCCAAAAACCATATTTTGATTGTGCCTCAACTATATCAACTGTACTTGAACTATTAGATAATCATAGTCGGTGATACCATCACTGTTACCATCGCTAGTCCAGAACCGTACATGAGATTTTCACCGCATACGGCTCCTTGAGGACCATAAATAAATCTAGGGATCAGGTCAATATTATTTTATCTTGATATGTTTATACGATGGATAAGGTAAAAATTTATTGTACGATCCCGAATTAGACCAATTTAATTCTGTCTGTTCTGCTTTCATTATTCATTATTATATATATATAATAATATAATAATGAAAAATAGAAAAATCAAAGTACTTCTGAATTGATCTCATCCTTTATTTAATGATTTCAATAATAATTGAAATTTTTCTTTGTTGAGTAATAACTTATTTCTTCAATGAAATACTCCTTCTAACTTATAAAAATTGAAATAACTCGTCCTTTTCACTTATGAAAAAGAATTATACATTAATTTAGAAGTTATGATATGAATTCTATCTATATCTATATAAATATGGATATAGAAAGGAAAGGATAAAAGTATAAAGAAAGAATAAAAAAAAATCTTTTTTTCGTTTCTATTCTTCTTTCTGTTTCTGGAAAAAGGAGACTTACAAAATAAAAAAGAAATCAATAAAGGATTATTTCGTTTCCAATAGTCATTTATTTAATCGACGAATAGGAGCATACTCTGGATTGGAATCATCGGGAGTACTGCCTGATCATTTCTACCAACATAAAGCCTCAATTAATATTCTTTGTATATTATGCAGAAATATTCTTTTACATAATCTTCATTACTAATCCTTTGTGTATCTTGGTGTTTCTAACCATCCACTCGTTTTTGTTCAATCATCCGTTAAGGTAATACATGTATGAGAATACATACAAAGGATAGTGAAAACTCACTATGGTTGATCTTTTGAACCCGCTTCAAGTCAGGATGACGAATCACCCAATCTTGGGGCAACCGCTTTCTTATGCTTATGTTTATTTCCGCTCAACTCTCTAACTCTTATACATAGAAAATGAGACTCACTTTTTTTACTGCGAATTTATATTTATATAATTTATATATTATATAAGCTGTTTTCTTTCACTCATATAACTATCTGATTTAGTTCATCCATCTGAATAATGAATAAAAAATGAATATATTTACTCAAATTATTCCGCCTTTTTTCCTAGAAAGGAAGGAATAGAGACCACTTTATATCTTAACGAATCGCACGTAGAGATATTGATAATACACATAAAGTTAATGGTATTTCATAACTAATCGATTGAGCAGCAGCTCGTAGACCACCTAAAAAAGAATATTTATTATTTGAACCGTATCCTGACATAAGAAGGCCGATGGGAGCGATACTTGAAATGGCAATCCATAAAAAAACACCGATATTGAGATCCACTAAAACAAGGTGAGAACTAAAAGGAACTACTGAATAGCTTACTAAAATGGATATAACCGCAATGGACGGTCCGATACTGAATAAAAGAGTTTCTCCTCTAGATGGAAAAATATTTTCTTTGAAAAGTAGCTTTGACCCATCTGCTAAAGCTTGAAGAACTCCCAAAGGTCCGGCGTATTCAGGTCCAATACGTTGCTGTATCCCTGCGGATATCTCTCTTTCTAACCATACAATTACTAGTACACCTATTGTGATTCCCAATACAGGAGTAAAAATAGGAATAAGAGTCCATATAATTCCATAGGTCTCTTTTAAAAATTCGAATCTAGAAAAAGAATTAATATCTTGTACTTCTGGTGTATCAATTATCATTTTAACGATCAACTTCTCCCATAATGATATCTATGCTACCTAATATTGTCATAATATCAGCCAATTTCATTCTTTTAACTAACTGAGGAAGAATTTGCAAATTGATAAAACCCGGCGGACGAATTTTCCATCTCCAAGGAAAACCACTCAGATCTCCTATCAAAAAGATTCCCAATTCTCCCTTTGGGGCTTCAACTCTCACATAGAGTTCTTGTTTCGGCAATTCAAATGTAGGAGAAGGTTTTTTACTAATAAATCGATAGTCAAAATCATTCCATTCTGGATTCCTTTCTCTATCAAAGTATCGGATTTCTAAATTCTCATATGGACCCCCCGGAATTCCTTCTAGAGCTTGTTGAATAATTTTTATGGATTCTGTCATTTCACCAATTCGGACTAGATAACGAGCTAATGAATCTCCTTCGTTTTGCCACTGTACTTCCCAATCAAATTCGTCGTAACATTCATAACGATCAACTTTACGAAGATCCCATTGTATTCCAGAAGCTCGTAACATTGGTCCTGATAAACCCCAATTTATTACTTCCTCTCTACCAATAATGCCTACTCCTTCAACTCGTTCTAAAAAAATAGGATTTCGGGTAATAAGTTTTTGATATTCAGTAACTCCTATTAAAAAATAATCGCAAAAATCTAAACATTTATCTATCCAGCCATGAGGTAAATCAGCTGCTACTCCTCCGATACGAAAATAATTATGCATCATTCTCATACCGGTGGCATCTTCAAATAGATCATATACTAATTCTCTTTCTCTAAAAATATAGAAGAAAGGAGTCTGCGCCCCAATATCTGCCATAAAAGGACCAAGCCACAACAGATGAGAAGCTATACGACTCAACTCTAACATAATTGCTCTTATATAGCTGGCTCTTTTAGGCACTTGGATATTTCCCAACAACTCCGGTCCATTTACCGTTATTGCTTCTGTGAACATAGTAGCTAAATAATCCCAACGTGTTACATAAGGCAGATATTGTATAATTGTTCGGTTTTCCGCAATTTTTTCCATTCCTCGGTGTAAATAGCCTAATATTGGTTCACAGTCAATAACATCTTCACCATCGAGAGTAACAATGAGGCGAAGAACACCATGCATTGATGGGTGGTGGGGACCCATATTTACTATCATGAGGTCTTTTCTTGTAGCTGGTATATTCATAAGGTTCTCTTTTTCCTCGATTCATTCTTTCATAAATTACTGAAAAGCGAAAATAAGTTCATTAAAATAAAAGTCAAGATCTAATAAATCAAATAATTCAATAATTCAAAAAGCCTCTTCAAATTAAAATTAACGTGTTTTTGATTCCCGAATATCTAACTGATTAATTAATTCTTTATAACGTATTCTATTTTTCTTTGACAAATAAGACAGCATCCTTTGGCGTTTTCCCAAAATTTTACGGAGGCCTTTCTGAGATAAATAGTCTTTTCTGTGCAATTCCAAATGGGAAGAAAGTTTGAGTATCCTATTACTGAGGCTTAGTATTTGAAATGCAACAGACCCCCTGTTTTCTTCTTTTTCTTCGTTTGAAATAACCGAAATGAATGATTTTTTTACCATAAAATGAAATCTTCCTCCCCGCCGGCCTTTATTGCTATTGCTAGATATTTTTATTGATCAATAATAATAATAATAATTATACTCATTTTTTTTTTGGCATAGACAATACAATAATCTTAATTTTGTTAATAATTCCCAATTTTAAAATTGGATTCGAGTAGGTAAATAAAAAAAAAAAAGATAGTTGTCTGCACTCACAAAAGATAAAAAATTATACCTAAAATTTAACAATAAACTAAGAAGATTTTTGTATCATTTCTAGATATTGATATGTCATTGAATTATTATCATGTATTATAATGGAATGTAAAACAATACATGTGTGCATCTTTTTGTCTTCATATACGCAATAAAGTACGGTAAATAAAATCAATCCCTATTTCACTTTTTTCCAGTACACGGCTCAGTTCATTTTTAAATTGCGGATACATATGTACCCTTACCATACTGAAACGACTGCCATTATTGGTATCAAACCAATAGCGATTCATACAAGCGAAATCTTCTAATCGATAATTAGGCCAAAGAAAGAACTTTAATTTAATTAGTGTATTTTGATTTATTTTGCTTTTATTCAAAACTAGACTCCTTACCTTATTTTCATTACAAAAAAATGCATTGCTAGGCATACCATTTCTATTCCTAGAATTGAAACAAATTAGAATTCTCAATTCTTTACGATGTCTAGGGGATAAAATACTTTCAGGAACAAACAAATCATAATGATTTTTGTCTCTATTTTCAGTCATCTTTTGATGTTTTGAAATGAATTCATCAGAATTCTTCGTATCAACAAGGCCTTTTTTGCGGTACCTTTGATTAATTGTGTGCTTACTCTTATGAACCAACGAGATACCTAGAGTTTGATACATAATAAATTGTCCTTCATTTTTTATAGACAGACGAACTGGTTCGATAAGTAATATTCCCCTTTTAATCAATTCTGTAAGAGTGAAATTTTTCTGAATCATTATAAGATCCAGATTTATTTCTCCCCTTTGAATAGAGGCTATAGTAATTTCTCTTAGGTTTATCGGTCTAAGCAGGGAACAATATATTTTGATGTTATCGATCATTTTTTTATTTAAAGAATCGTCCCATCTCAATTGAAAAAGCAAATATCTTTTTAGTAAGAAATAAAACTCCGCTTCCATGTTGGTCCTGGATTGTTTTTTATTTTTTTTAATCTTTGATACTACATAATTTTCTTCAATATCTTTTTCTTGGTTTGAGAGAGTTGATTCAAAATCTGTTTTGATTGTGCATTCTTTTTCTCCTTGATTTTTATTTTTTTTTTCTAATTCAAGATATTTTTTTTCATTTGAAAATATTGATAGAAAAATATCTCGTTTTTTCTTTCCTGTCGTTTTTTTATTTTCACTGGCATTTTCATTTACATTAAAATTTAAAAGTAGAAATTTGATTGGTATGTACCATGGTTTAATCTTATACGAAGTATAAAGTATCAAAAATTCTGGGAAAAACCAAAGTTCGAGATTCGATATGGGACAACTTAGTATTTCTTCATTCATTCTCATCCAATCAAAAAGTTTTTTTTTTTGATTGGATGGGTTCATTTCTTGATTTTGATGAATCGTGGGATAAAAAAGACCTTTCTTGTCGATTTTATCAATTATTTGATAATTATTAGCCCTAGTCTTAGTATATTTATTACTGTTGGTGTCACTATCCATATTGATCCAGGCCCTAATATCCATCTTATTTCTAAGACAAAAATTGAGAATTATCCAATCAAAATCTTTTCTATCCGAATTGGTCTTTCTTTTTTTTCTATTTATAATATTATCTTCTACTAGATAATTATTGACAGGGATACCTACTAGCATATTAAAGATTTTTCGTTTATGTTCGTTGTAATTATAAAAAACCGCTTGGTTATGATTTACTTGTAATGGTAATCTATAAATAGACGAGTTTTTCTTATCTTCATAATTAATAAAATTATATGATAAAAGATCATATCTATATTGTTTTTTAACATTTTTTTTTTCGGATTTAAAGTTAATTAATGGGTTTTCTTCATATGAATCCCATTTGTTTAAATGGTTATTTTGAGGTATAGAGTGTTGATTTATGCTATTTCTACTTTTTTTTTTTTGTGGTACTAATCTAGACTGAGATAAATTATTTTGATAATAACCCTTTAACCAATTTTTCCATTGATTTATTTCAGAATTGGGGGGGTTCTTATGTCTCAATTCGAAATGAAATATTTTTTGTGTTCCAAGGAAATAATTTTTTATTTCATTCTTAAGAAAAAGAGATGCTCCATTATATTGAAAGACAGATCTTAATCTTAACTTATATAAATTCAAAAAGTTAAAAACCGGGCTTTGTGATAATTTGTAAAAGACATATGCTTGTGACAAATAAGATAAGTCACAAAAAGTTTGTAAGTTTTTATTATTAATATTAGAATTAGAAAGTGACTCTTTTATAGTCGAAATAAACTGCGTTATATTTTGATTTGTTTTATCAATTTTCTCTTGATTTATTTCATTATTGTAAATATAGTTATTATAAGAATTATAGGAGCTATATTTATTAAAATCTTTTTTTCTTGATTCAAAAAAATAAAAAAAACGTTGTCCATTTATTCTAGGAATATTACTGATAAATAAAAAGATATTTATATATATTCTTTCAATGAAAAATCTTATAAAATAATTTGATTTACGTATTAGTCTAATATTTCTTCTTTTTAATAGCCGCAAAATCTTTTTTGGTGATTCCACTCTTTTATCATCATAACTCATTTTGTTAGAACTAATATTTATATGTGGACTTATAAATCCTTTTTTGTTGTCTTTTGAAATTTTTTGTATTTGATTTATAATTGTGTTTGTTCTATCAGTTAAATCTTGTATTTTTTTTTTTGTTAATGAAAAAGTTGTCCAATTTGTAGATTGAATGTTAATGGACGGTTCATGAATTATTTCATTATCGATTATCATTTTTTTTTCTTTTTTGTTTTCACTCAATTCATATAGTTCTATTTCTCTTAATCCAACTAGTAGAATTGGGTTCATTTTTGAGAGTTCTTTTATTATTTTTTTTATAAATAGAATATTTGTAATAACCCATTTTCTTCTTTCTTTTGAGACATTTATAAAAAAT